TGTCTTACATGGAACATATTACTCTATTCCAAATCACGCGAGCAGTTATTACTGCGGTATCCATATTTATTCATTCAAGGGTCTCTTTTATTAGTTTGATTGAATAGCAAAATATATATATGTATTCTCTAATATAACTGTATACCTTTATCTCTACGAAATCCCAGACGAAGTAGAACGATCTTAGAAGAGATATAATGAAATTCTTTAATCTTTAATTGGTTCTTCCCGTAGGAATGATCTGACTGATAGGGCCAACAAACACTTTCTTTCTTTTATTTTAACAAATCTAAAAAATTCTAAATAAAATGAGTGTTCTTATTTGAAACGCCTTGTGATCTTCAACCAATTATGTGCTTCAATATAATTACCAGGAGTAAGTGCTATAGCTTGTTTCCAATACTCAGCGGCTTGATCGAACCAAGCCTCCGCAATTTCAGAATCTCCCTGTCGAATGGCCTGTTCTCCCCGGTCGGAATAGGTAGGTTAATTCCTTCCCTTAGAACCGTACTTGAAAGTTTCCTACCTCATACGGCTCAGCAATAAATTCTTTTGGTGTCCCTTTTATTTTAATCGACCATATCTAATAATTGAATGAGATTTCTCAGAGATCTATCCCATCCCATTTTTTTATCGGGTTAACCAAAAGAGGTTAATCACATGAGTTTCAAACTTGAATTTGAATTCAAAATCCGTTTTATCTTTTCTCCCACCTTCCGAAGAATAAAGCATAGGTATTTCCCGTATCGTTAGAATTTTCTGAAAGGTAACTATCTCAGTTTCATATTGAAATTTATATAGAATCGTTGAAAAAGACTTTCCCTCATAAGACAGAAAAGAAAAGACTTACTATCTTTGGGATCTGATGCTACACCGCTGCTCTTTACCTTAGTGGATCGACTCTATTACATAAGTGGATTCCTAACCTTTTTCATATTATAAGTAAGCAGTTATTATTGTAGCGGCGCAAAACCTCGCTAATTGATCTTTACGGTGCTTCCTCTATCAATTAGATCCTTTATCCATAGAATAAAGTATCTAGGCATATCTATTTCTTCACATTTTGACTTCTATGAAGTTTTTTTATTTGCTACAGCTGATTCAAATCGTTGTTTTGGACGATCCATTTGTAGAAAGCCTATTTTGTTTCTATTATATTATTTAATAGCGGATTTTTTCTTTCTTTCCCTTTTTCTTTCTATAGTAGAGAGAGTCGCACGTAATGACAGATCACGGCCATATTATTAAAAGCTTGTGGTAAGAACGGATTTCGTTCTAGTGCTCGAAAATAATATTCCAAAGCTTTCGTATGTTCTCCGTTACTTGTGTGGATAAGGCCTATGTTATAGAGTATATAACTTCGATCATAGGGATCGATTTCTAGTCGCATAGCTTCATAATAATTCTGTAAAGCTTCCGCATAATTTCCTTCGGATTGAGCCGACATCCGTTACGGTCGTCATTCGATTCAAAGAATCTCCGTTTCAGAACCGTACGTGAGATTTTCATCTCATACGGCTCCTCCCTTAAATGCACATAATAAGAATATATAGAATCAAAAAAGATTGAAATTTTCTCATTATGAACTGAATGGGCTAGTGTTTTTACAAGAAATCGCTAGCCAACCTTCCTGCAAAAGATTTTTTCTTACCATCATCAAGTATGACTAATATATGACTAATGCTAGTAGTAGATAGAAATGGTACCTTCAACAATTTATTTGTCCTCAACGCCCCCTAATTTCTAGGAATTAGTCACTTCAACAGTCTTCGATGGTTATATGGGTATCCAAAGTACAAACGAGATGGATGTTTGTTGTCCCAACCATTCTTGTGAGTCCCGATTCTGATGAAGAAAGGGGGTAATTTATAACAAAGTTTTCGTGGTGTTGATTCCTAGGTGTAGTGCTTCTTCCCCTATGCTGCCTATTGGTACTAGTGGAGTAGTATTGACCTGTAATACAGAACCTATAGGTGTAACCTTTCGCTCAATACTAGAATCAACAATTGCTGATGAAACATCTGAGGCTGCATTAATCGGGGATACACGACAGAAGGAATTGTTCTATTCCCAAACTTCACCTTCAACAAGCGTAGATTTATTTCAATAATCTTTTTTATTTCTATCCCGACCCATGCGTCTTTTTACTAAGGCTCATGGCGATAAAAAAAAACATCAAATCGCACCATCTCTGTAATAGGTAAATGCCTCTTTTTCTCCTGAAGTTGTCGGAATTATTCGTAATAAGATATTGGCTACAATCGAAAAGGTCTTATCAATAAAATTTCCATTTATCCGCGATCTAGGCATAGATAACAATCCATTCTATAATTCTTTTCATTACCTCTCGTGGCAAAATGATCCCACAAAGAAAGGAATTGTACAGTACGAAATAACATAAAAACAGACTAAAAAAAGATAGAAAACTTCTACTCAAATTGTTTCTTCGGATTTCATCGAAGTTTAAGAATCAAGGAATTTTTCCTCCAGATTAGGATAACTCGAGAAAAGTTTTGATTGAATTATGATATGATCCAAATAGGAAAAAGAGTTGAATAACCAGTCTATGGATGAAAATAAAATAACCATCCTTTTTGTGTGCCTAACAGGTATCAAATATAAAACTCCCTGTGCTCGCAGATTCATGAATTTGTAATAGATCTATGGGTTCTTGTTGAGCAATAAAAATAAAAAAAAAAGAGGGATAAAGAATTTTAGAATTCTTATAGAAATGGAATCACAGGCTAAATAGAATTATGATCTAAAGATATCCATTAAGCATATAAGCACAGTCTAAAAAATATCGACCCATCATTCGTTCCAATTCATTGATTGAATTCAGTATAAATATCCGAAAAAGATGGGAGCGTCATATTCACAACCATGAATGGATATATCTTTCTTTTTCTTTTTAACTGCTTTTTCAAAAAAAAATGGATTCTTAGTCCGTCAGCCGCAAAGGAAAGGTCGTTCTTTGAAGAAAAGTTTTCTATTTTTTACAGTTAGAATTGATTGGTCGTACCTATCCAATAATCTAATATGAATGACTCGCTATTCACTCGGGTTATGAGTCATAATCATTATGTAGGAGAGATGGCCGAGTGGTTCAAGGCGTAGCATTGGAACTGCTATGTAGGCTTTTGTTTACCGGGGGTTCGAATCCCTCTCTTTCCGTACCTTCATCTAAATAGCCAATATTACTGGCTACAATGTATCAAATCATATTATCATATCATAAAGGAATCAAAATATTGCTGCCTATTTGATTTATTACTTCGACGAAAAGGGAGCAAAATAGCCGGACCCCCCCCTTTTTTGTAGTTAGGTTTAAGTTTGACGGGAATAATATTCCACGACTAGCAATTCATTTATTTTCAAACCGACCCATTTATTATCTATTATTTGATTGACTAATCCTTTATATTGTAACGGCTGAAAAGTCAAATATTTTGGTAATTCCTCATGAGGGGATGAATCAAGATAATTTTGAATCAGAGTTCTAGATTTTTGTTCATCCTTCGCTGTAATAATATCTCGTGGTTTACAGCGATAACTCGGTATATCTACTATACGGCCATTAACTAAAATATGTCTATGGTTAACTAATTGGCGGGCTCCAGGAATAGTCGACGCCATACCCAATCGAAAAAGGATGTTATCCAAACGCATTTCAAGTAATTGTAGTAAAACCTGACCTGTTGAACCTTTGGCTTTTCCGGCGATACGTACATATTTAAGTAATTGTCGTTCTGTAAGACCATAATGAAAACGCAATTTTTGCTTTTCTTCTAGACGAATACGATATTGAGATCTTTTGCCGGAACGCGATTGGTTTCTAAGATCACTTCCGGCTCTAGGCCTTTTACTAGTTAATCCCGGTAAAGCCCCCAGACGGCGTATTTTTTTGAAACGAGGCCCTCGGTAACGAGACATAAAGACTCCTTATTTTTTATTGATATTGAAATTTCATTTTACAGAATAAACCAAAATAAAAAAATTAAAACTGAACTATAAATGAAGCAAAATCTACGGAAGTATTGTATTACAAAGAATAATGAAATAAATTGTATCAATATCCGAACTCTATTAGTATTGTATTATTTTATATATAAAAATAAAAGAAAAGTATTCTTTTCTTGATTTGTTGTGTAAAGATCTAACTCCTCCAATTTTGGATTCATAATTGGATCTTCCTAACAACATAATAGATTGGTGACCCTTGGAAAAGGGGAGGAAGCCTTTTTTATTCTTATTATTTTCAGTATTCTTTGATGTCAAAGAGACGCTACGCTATCAATCATGTAAAAAATAAAACAAGTAGAGAGAAGCCAGCTATCGGAATCGAACCGATGACCATCGCATTACAAATGCGATGCTCTAACCTCTGAGCTAAGCGGGCTCATATAATAGAAATTGTACATGCATAGGAATTCAATAAATTACTGGAATTTTCGCTATTCATAATTAATATAACTATAACTCTAGATTAAAGAATAGAAATCTAAAATATTGAATATTTATTTGAAATATTCTATATTTATAGACGATAACGATTAAGAGACTGTAGCGATATATAATTTCTATTTTTTTTATCAATTATATGTTCATTATCCTAATCTTAAATTTTAAATTAAAGATTTGAATTTCAATTCAAAATCGTTTATTGTATATAATATATATACAATAAATATTATATATTTATATTATAATAATATCATATAGAGAATAGAGAATTTATCTAAATAGTCTCATATATCTTTCTAAATTTATTTAGAATTCCGATTCTAATTACTAGATTAGAATTTTATCTAGAGTTATATATATTAGATATTAGTTTATATATGTCTGAAGTATTATATCTGAAGTATTATATATCTATTTTATTTATTATCTTAATCTTATCGAATTAATAGAAAGATTAGTTATAGAAATTATATTACTAATTAATAGTACTGAAATTAATGATAATTCATTTATTTAGTTAAGGAAATAAAAAAAGA